TGGATTTGGATTGAGAGAAATAGAAGTATATGAATTGAGTGAAACTAAAAAAGATTCGATAATTGGTAATCGGATGATTCCTGAATCGTCGATTCAAATTATATCTCAGGGTTGGACAAATTATTCATTAACAGAAAAAAAAATGCAAGATCTAACTGATAGAACAAATACAATCATAAATCAAATAGAAAAAATTACAAAAGAAAATAAAAAAGGATTTATAACTCCAGATATAAATTTTAGTTCTAACAAAATAAGTTATGATGATAAAAGATCAAAATCACAAAAAAATGTTTGGCAGATATTAAAAAAACAAAATGTTAGATTAATCCTTAAGTCACATTATTTTATAAAATATTTCATTGAAAGGATATACATAGATATCTTTCTATGTATCATTAATATTCCTAGCATCAATACAAAACTTTTTCTTGAATCAACAAAAAAAATTATTAATAAATACATTAACGATAATGAAGCAAATCACGAAAGAATTGATAAAACAAATCAAAGTGTAATTCCCTTTATTTCGACTATAAAAAAGTCACTTACTAATATTAGTAACAAGAATTCAAAGACTTTTTGTGACTTATCTTACTTTTCACAAGCATATGTATTTTACAAATTATCACAAACTCAACTTATTAACTTATATATTAACTTATATAAGTTAAAATCTGTATTTCAATATAACGGAATGTCTCTTTTTCTTAAGAATGAAATAAAGGATTTTTTTGTTGTAACACAAGAACTATTTAATTCCGAATTAAGACATAAGAATCTTCGCAATTATGGAATGAATCAATGGACAAATTGGTTAAGGAGTCAGTATCAATGTGATGTATCTCACATTAAATGGTCTAGATTAGTACCACAAAAATGGCGAAATATATTCAATCAACACTGTATGGCTCAAAATAAAGATTTATGTGATTTATACGAAAAGGATCAATTAATTAACTACGAAAAAAATTTTGAAACAGATTCATTACTGAATCAAAAAGATAATTTTAAAAAACCATATGGATATGATCTTTTAGCATATAAATTTATTAATTATGAAGATAAGAAGGACTCTTATATTTATGGATCACCATTACAAGTAAAAAATAACCAAGATATTTTTTATAATTACAACACACATACACAAAAATCATTTTATATGCCGGAAGGTATTCCTATTATCCCTATCAATAATTATCTAGTAGAATATGATATTAGAGATATGGAGATAAATCCGGATAGAAAATATTTTGATTGGAGAATTTTCCATTTTTGTCTTAAAAATAAGGTCGATATTGACGCCTGGATCGATATTGATACTGACACTAACAGTAATAAATATACTAAGACTAGGGTCAATAAGTATCAAATAATTGATAAAATCAATAATAGGGGTCCTTTTTTTTATCTCACGATTCAGCAAGATCAAGAAATCAACCTATCCAATCAAAAAAGGTTTTTTGATTGGATGGGGATGAATGAAGAAATACTAAGTTGTCCCGTATCAAATATGGAATTTTGGTTCTTCCCAGAATTGGGGATACTTTATAATACGTATAAAATTAAACCGTGGGTTATACCAATTAAATTACTAGTTTTAAATTCTAATATAAATGAAAATGTTAGTAAAAACAAAAGCATCACTGGAAATAAAAAAAGAGATCCTTTTATATCAATATCGGAGAATTCAAAAAAATCTTTTGAATTAGAAAACCGAAATCAAGGGGAAAACGAATACGCGGGCCAAGCGGATTTTAAATCAGCTCTTTCAAACCAAGAAAAGGATGTTGAAGAAGATTATAAGGGATCGTACATGAAAAAACATAGAAATAAAAAGCAATACAAGATCAATACAAAAGCGGAGTTTGATTTCTTCCTAAAAAGGTATTTGCATTTTCAATTGAGATGGGATGATTCTTTAAATAAAAAAATAATCAATAACATCAAAGTATATTGTCTCCTGCTTAGACTGATAAATCCAAGAGAAATTACTATATCCTCTATTCAAAGGGGCGAAATGAGTCTGGATATTCTGATGATTCAGAAAGCTTTAACCCTTACAGAATTGATTAAAAGGGGAATTTTGATTATTGAACCAATTCGTCTATCTATAAAAAATGATGGAAAATTTATTATGTATCAAACCATCGGTATTTCATTAGTTCATAAAAGTAAACACCAAATTAATCAAAGATACCGAGAAAAAAAACATGCTGATAAGAATTCTAATGAAGCCATTACAAAACATCAAAAGATGACTGGAAATAGAGATAAAAATCATTATGATTTGTTTGTTCCTGAAAATATTTTATCACCTAGACGTCGTAGAGAATTGAGAATTCTAATTTGTTTCAATTCTGAGAATAGACATAGAAATGCAGCATTTTGTAATGGGAATAAGGTAAACAGTCAAGTTTTGGATAAAAGCAAAAAATATAAAAAAAAACTTATTAAATTTAAGTTATTTCTTTGGCCCAATTATCGATTAGAAGATTTGGCTTGTATGAATCGTTATTGGTTTAATACCAATAATGGCAGTCGTTTCAGTATGGTAAGGGTACATATGTATCCGCGATTGAAAATGCATTAATAGTACATTTTTGATATATTTCCCATACCATATCTGGTCTATGACGACAAAGAGATGCACACATGCATTGTCTTACATTCCACTGATACACGATACTAATTCAATGACATATCAATTTGATCTAGAAATGAATAAACAATCTTATTTTAGGTCTAAATTTTTATCTTTTGTGAGTGGAGAAAACAACCATCCTTTATGTATACCCTTTCAAATCCAAATAAAATTTACAAATTAAAAATTTAATTTTATTAAAAAAAAAAATAAATATTAAAAAAAAAAATAAAAAAAAAAATTATAAATTAATAACAAAATTAAGATTTTTTTATATACAAAATAAAAATGAGAAGCATTATTATTACTGATCAATAAAGATATCTATCAATAAAAATTTATTAAAATAAAAAGAGAGGGCGAGAAGATTTCATTTTATGGTAAAAAATTCATTCATCTCAGTTATTTCACAAGAAGAAAAAGACGAAAACAGAGGATCCGCTGAATTTCAAATAGTTAGTTTCACCAATAGGATACGAAGACTTACTTCACATTTAGAATTACACAAAAAAGACTATTTATCTCAGAGAGGTTTACGTAAAATTCTGGGAAAACGTCAACGACTGCTGTCTTATTTGTCAAAGAAAAATAGCATATGTTATAAAGAATTAATTAATCGGTTGGATATTCGGGAGTCAAAACCCCGTTAATTTGAAAAGGCATTTTGAATTATTTGATTTATTAGATCTTGAATTTTAATGAACTTTTTTTTTCGTTTTCAGCAATTCATGAAAGAATGAATCGAGGAAAAACCGATGAATATACCAGCTACAAGAAAAGACCTCATGATAGTCAATATGGGCCCCCACCACCCATCAATGCATGGTGTTCTTAGACTCATCATTACTCTAGATGGTGAAGATGTTATTGATTGTGAACCAATATTGGGTTATTTACACCGAGGGATGGAAAAAATTGCGGAAAACCGAACAATTATACAATATTTGCCTTATGTAACACGTTGGGATTATTTAGCTACTATGTTCACAGAAGCAATAACTGTAAATGGACCGGAATTGTTGGGAAATATTCAAGTACCTAAAAGAGCTAGCTATATCAGAATAATTATGTTGGAGTTGAGTCGTATAGCTTCTCATCTGTTATGGCTTGGTCCTTTTATGGCGGATATTGGTGCACAAACTCCCTTTTTCTATATTTTCAGAGAAAGAGAATTAGTATATGATCTATTCGAAGCTGCCACCGGTATGAGAATGATGCATAATTATTTTCGTATCGGAGGAGTAGCGGCCGATCTACCTCATGGTTGGATAGATAAATGTTTGGATTTCTGCGATTATTTTTTAACAAGAGTTGCTGAATATCAAAAACTTATTACACGAAATCCCATTTTTTTAGAACGAGTCGAGAGAGTAGGCATTATTGGTAGAGAGGAAGTAATAAATTGGGGTTTATCGGGACCAATGCTGCGAGCTTCCGGAATACAATGGGATCTTCGTAAAGTTGATCATTATGAGTGTTACGACGAATTTGATTGGGAGGTACAGTGGCAAAAAGAAGGAGATTCATTGGCTCGTTATCTAGTCCGAATTGGTGAAATGATAGAATCTATAAAAATTATTCAACAGGCTCTGGAAGGAATTCCAGGGGGACCCTATGAGAATTTAGAAATACGATACTTTGATAGAGAAAGGAATCCAGAATGGAATGATTTTGAATATCGATTTATTAGTAAAAAGCCTTCTCCTACATTTGAATTGCCGAAACAAGAACTTTATGTGAGAGTCGAAGCCCCAAAGGGAGAACTGGGAATTTTTCTGATAGGGGATCAGAGCGGTTTTCCTTGGAGATGGAAAATTCGACCCCCGGGTTTTATCAATTTGCAAATTCTTCCTCAGTTAGTTAAAAGAATGAAATTGGCTGATATTATGACGATACTAGGTAGTATAGATATCATTATGGGAGAGGTTGATCGTTGAAATGATAATTGATACACCAGAAGTACAAGAGATTGATTCTTTTTCTAGATTAGAGTTTTTAAAAGAGGTTTATGGAATTATATGGGTGCTTATTCCTATTTTTACTCTTGTATTGGGAATCACAATAGGCGTACTGGTAATTGTATGGTTAGAAAGAGAAATATCCGCAGGGATACAACAACGTATTGGACCTGAATACGCCGGCCCTTTGGGAATTCTTCAAGCTCTAGCAGATGGGGCAAAACTAGTTTTCAAAGAAAATCTTCTTCCATCTAGGGGGGATACCCGTTTATTCAGTATCGGGCCATCCATAGCAGTCATATCAATTTTAGTAAGCTATTCAGTAGTTCCTTTTGGCTATCACCTTGTTTTAGCAGATCTCAATATCGGCGTTTTTTTATGGATTGCCATTTCCAGTATTGCTCCAATTGGACTTCTTATGTCAGGATACGGGTCAAATAATAAATATTCCTTTTTGGGTGGTCTACGAGCTGCTGCTCAATCGATTAGTTATGAAATACCATTAACTTTATGTGTGTTATCAATATCTCTACGTGCGATTCGTTGATACATAGACATAAACTTTTCTTTATTCCTTCCTTTCAAAGAAAGGGTTGGAATGAATTAAGTAACTATCTTCATTTTTTTTTATTCATTATTCGGGTTGATGAACTAAATCAAATAGTTATATGAGTGAAAGAAAACAGCTTATATATAAATTCGCAGTAAAAAGATTGAGTCTCATTTTCTATGTATAAGAGTTAGAGAGTTAAGCGGAAATAAACATAAACAGAAGCGACCGTTTCCCCCAAGATTGGTTGATTAGTCATCCTGACTTGAAGCGGACTCAAAAGATCAACCGTATTGAGTTTTCACTATCATTTGTATGTATTACCACAGCGGGGGGTTGAGCAAAAACGAGTGGGTGGTTAGAAACACCAAGATATGTAAAGGATTAGTAATGGAGATTATGTAAATTCTCCAAAAGGACATATTTTTACATAATATAGAATACTCATTGGGGCTTTAAATTGGTAGAAATGATCAGGCAATACTCCCCACGACACGATTCCAATCCAGAGTATGCTCCTATCCACCGATTAAATAAATAACTATTGGGAACGAAATAATCCTTTACTTTATTTTGTAAGCCCCCTTTTTCTCAGAAATAGAAAGAAGAATAGGAACGAAAAAAAGAGAAAGAAATCCAATTCCAAGAAAAAAAAAAAAAAAGATATCTTTTTTTTCTTTCCCAGATACATATTAATAGATATAGAATTTGTGTCATAATTCATGAATTAATTATAGAATTTTTTTCGTACGTGAAATCAACGGGTTATTGATATTTCTACAAGAAGTATTTTATTGAACAATTAAGTTATTACTCAACAAAGAAGAATTAAAATTCTTATTGAAATTATTAAAGATTAAAGAAAGGGTGAGATCAATTCAGAAGTACTTTTTTTATTTATTATTAAATATTAAAATTAAATATTAAATAATTATAACAGACAGAATTCAATTGGTCTAATTTAGGACCGTCCAATAGATTTTGACTTTATCCATCTTACAAACGTATCAAGATAAAATAATACTGACGCGATCCTTAGATTTATTTCTGGCCTTCAAGGAGCCGTATGAGGTGAAAATCTCATGTACGGTTCTGTAATAGCGATGGTAACAGTAATGGTATCACCGACTATAATTATCTAACAGTTCAAGTACAATTGATATAGTTGAGGCGCAATCAAAATACGGTTTTTGGGGATGGAATTTGTGGCGTCAGCCTATAGGGTTTATCATTTTTATCATTTCTTCCCTAGCAGAATGTGAGAGATTACCTTTTGATTTACCAGAAGCAGAAGAAGAATTAGTAGCAGGTTATCAAACCGAATACTCGGGTATAAAATTTGGTTTATTTTATGTTGCTTCCTATCTAAACCTATTAGTTTCTTCATTATTTGTAACAGTTCTTTACTTGGGAGGTTGGAATATCTCTATTCCGGACATATATGTTTCTGAGCTTTTTGAAATAAATAAAACATGTGGAGTTTTTGGAGCGACAATTGGTATCTTTATTACATTAGCTAAAACTTATTTGTTCTTGTTCATTCCTATCACAACAAGATGGACTTTACCGAGGCTAAGAATGGACCAACTATTGAATCTTGGATGGAAATTTCTTTTACCTATTTCTCTCGGTAATCTATTATTAACAACTTCTTCTCAACTCTTTTCGCTGTAAGGGAAATTTACAACTTGTCTCAAACAAGAGAAATAAACAAACATAAAATTATTAATAATATATATTAACGATATGTTCTCCATGGTAACTGGGTTCATGAATTATGGTCAACAAACAGTACGAGCTGCAAGGTACATTGGTCAAAGTTTCATGATTACTTTATCTCACGCAAAGCGTTTACCCGTAACTATTCAATATCCTTATGAAAAATTAATCACCGCGGAGCGTTTCCGCGGTCGAATTCATTTTGAATTTGATAAATGTATTGCTTGTGAAGTATGTGTTCGTGTATGTCCTATGGATCTACCTGTTGTTGATTGGAAATTGGAAACTGATATTCGCAAGAAACGGTTGCTTAATTACAGTATTGATTTCGGAGTCTGTATATTTTGTGGTAATTGCGTTGAGTATTGTCCAACAAATTGTTTATCAATGACTGAAGAATATGAACTTTCTACTTATGATCGTCACGAATTGAATTATAATCAAATTGCTTTGGGTCGTTTACCAATGTCAGTAATTGATGATTATACAATTCGAACAATTTTTTATTCGCCTCAAAAAAAAATAAGTAAATCTCTTGATTAAAGAATAATTTATAATTACTTTACTAATAAATAATACTAAGGTTCAGTTTTGATCTAATCTAAAGGAATCGGGTTTCTTTCGTTTTGTTTGGTCAATAACTACAAATCCCAACTATTGATTAGTTGGTTAAGAATCACGTCTTAATTTGGATTGAAAATCCATTAATTAATATATCTGTAATTATTTTTACATACATAGTTTCAAATTAGAACTACTCTTTCAGATAACGAATTAAATTAGTCCAATAATTGTACTTACATTTATTCATATCCCTTAGTATTTATTTACTTAGGATTTAATTAGGAATTGCTCAAAAATTATAAATTTTTTTTCTGTTCGGATTTCAATAAGGTCATGAAAAACATTTCGATTTATTTATCTCTTATTTTACATATAATGGATTTGCCCGGACCAATACATGATTTTCTTTTAGTCTTTCTGGGATCGGTTCTTATACTAGGAGGTATGGGAGTGGTATTATTTACCAACCCCATTTATTCTGCCTTTTCATTGGGACTGGTTCTTGTTTGTATATCCTTATTCTATATTCTATTAAACTCCTATTTTGTAGCTGCTGCACAACTCCTTATTTACGTGGGAGCTATAAATGTTTTAATCGTATTTGCTGTGATGTTTATGAATGGTTCAGAATATTACAAAGATTTGAATCTTTGGACCGTTGGGGATGGGGTTACTTTGCCAGTTTGTACAAGTATTTTTGTTTTACTCATGATTACTATTACAGATACGTCATGGTACGGGATTATTTGGACTACACGATCAAACCAGATTATAGAACAAGATTTGATAAGTAATAGTCAACAAATTGGAATTCATTTATCAACAGATTTTTTTCTTCCGTTTGAATTCGTTTCGATAATTCTTTTAGCCGCTTTGATAGGTGCAATTGCCGTGGCGCGACAGTAATAAATCTATAGAATTGGCAACAGCAATCCAATGAATTGTTGTTCAGTTCATATTGAAATGAATCGAAATTGATAAGGAGTTGGTCAATGATGCTCGAGCATGTACTTGTTTTGAGTGCCTACTTATTTTCTATCGGTATCTATGGATTGATCACGAGTCGAAATATGGTTAGAGCCCTTATGTGTCTTGAACTTATACTGAATGCGGTTAATATGAATTTCGTAACGTTTTCTGATTTTTTTGATAGTCGCCAATTAAAAGGAAATATTTTCTCAATCTTTGTTATAGCTATTGCAGCCGCTGAAGCAGCTATTGGTCCGGCTATTGTTTCGTCAATTTATCGTAACAGAAAATCAACTCGTATCAATCAATCAAATTTGTTGAATAAGTAGTATTAATAATCATATAAATTATAATATTCATAAATTATAATTACCATGACCATACATTACGTATAATACATGTTTTCGAAAATGTAAAAAATCAATGTAAGAAATCAAAGTATCTTGGTTCTATCGCACGGGTCGATCCAGAAGTAGATTGATTATAAAAATTCTGATAAATTATTGATTCATCTGGTATCTAAATATATGATTCATTTACAAGTTTACTAGATCGAAAATTTCTGAAATTTTAAAATTTATAGATCCAATGTCACATTCAGTAAAGATTTATGATACGTGTATAGGGTGCACTCAATGTGTGCGAGCCTGCCCAACAGATGTATTAGAAATGATACCTTGGGACGGATGTAAGGCTAAGCAAATTGCTTCCGCTCCAAGAACAGAGGACTGTGTCGGTTGTAAGAGATGTGAATCCGCCTGTCCAACGGATTTCTTGAGTGTTCGAGTTTATTTATGGCATGAAACAACTCGAAGTATGGGTCTAGCTTATTAATACGTTCCAGAAAACCCTACTTGAAATACATTTTTTTTTTACCTTTACCGACAAAAACCCGCGCTCAAAAAATCTTTATTTTGAGCACGGGTTTTTCTGGTCCAAGTTTATCTTGTTTTTACCATGAATTATTTTCCTTGGTTAACACTAGTTGTAGTTTTGCCAATATTCGCGGGTTCCTTAATTTTCTTTCTTCCTCATAGAGGAAATAAGGTAATACGCTGGTATACTATATGTACATGTTTAATAGAACTCCTTCTAACAACCTACGCATTCGGTTATCGTTTCCAATTGGATGATCCATTAATGCAACTGATAGAGGATCATAAATGGATCAATTTTTTTGATTTTTCCTGGAGATTGGGAATAGATGGGATTTCTATAGGACCTATTTTACTGACAGGATTTATCACAACTTTAGCTACTTTAGCGGCTCGGCCAGTTACTCGAGATTCCCGACTATTCCATTTCCTGATGTTAGCAATGTATAGCGGTCAAATAGGACCATTTTCTTCTCGAGACCTTTTACTTTTTTTCATTATGTGGGAGTTAGAATTAATTCCAGTTTATTTACTTCTATCCATGTGGGGGGGAAAGAAACGTTTGTATTCAGCTACAAAATTTATTTTGTACACTGCAGGAAGTTCCGTTTTTTTATTAATAGGAGTTCTGGGTATTGGTTTATACGGCTCCAATGAACCAACATTAAATTTCGAAACATCAGCTAATCAATCGTATCCTGTAGCACTGGAAATAATATTC